CCAATATTAGCACGGATCGTACGGAAATGTAACTCACTATTCAAACAACTATTCAGAGTGCCTAGAGCTCCTTGTAAGGCTTGTTGAAAAACTCGTTGTCGGACCTGATTAATCGCTCTTTGTTGTTCAAAATGAAGGGTTTCATTTTTGTAATTTTCTAATCGTTCCAAAGTGTCACAAGTGGCATTAATCAAATTTTCTTTTTCTCGTTCTATCTCAGAGTATCCATTCATTCGATACTCATCTGCTTCTATTTCCACTTTCCGTAAGCGAGTCCTGGCTCTTTCGAGCTGCTCAATGGCCCCTCTACGTAATTCTTCCGAATTTCGAATAGTACTCAAGATCCTCTGTTTTCGATTATCTAATAAATCATTTAATGAAAGTAGATTATCTTACCATTAATTTCACAACTTCCATAATCTCTTCCCGAACCAAACATGAATCTTTCGATTCATTTGGCTCTCACGCTCAATTATTTATTTTATGTTATGGGCATTCCCATATCTTTTTTTTAATGTAATGAGCCTACCCTCTCTTTTCTGTTTATATTCAAAAACATCGAAACTGATATAAGACCAGAATATTAGAAGGACTCTTCCGACCAGACAAAAATCTATAATTGTCAGCAAAGTTCTTTCTTTATTTGTATTTGTTCTTTATTTAATTTAAATTTTAAATTTATTTCTATATTTTTTTTTATTTACTTTTTTTCTTCAAATCCAAAAATTCCTATTTTTTTTTTTACGTAGGTCGTCGATTCGGCATTGGAAAAAAAATAGCAAGATGCCCATTTTTTTAATAAATGGTTCAAATCATTTTATCGATATGAGTGTTCTATATCAGATAAATTACCAACTATTCATTTTTAAACCATTTCGGTACGTTAGTACCGGTAGAAAGAGTACCATGTTTTGCCTGGACTTCAAACAGTTTAGCTTTAACCATGTTAATGGTCTCACATTATTGGTTGATAGAGAATCAAATTTACCAATAAGTCACGAAATGCTATGGTTCTTACATATGATTTCTTAATCAGAAATAATTCGTTGAGATCGTGCACTTTTTTTCCTATTTATCCTATAAAATGAATAAAATACCATAAATAAAGTGCAGTCGGATGGATCCAACCTATTCTTGAAATACACAACTCGCACACACTCCCTTTCCAAAAAAAATTAATACACCAAGCACTACACTTAGATTTATTGGATTTGTTGCTAAAATATCGGTATTAAACCCGAAACTCCCGGCGGATGGCCAGTGACCCAAGGAAAGGAAAGAATCGGTTACATTTTTCATATGCTCTCCTCTTATAGATAGGACTAACAAAGAACAGAGTTCTTTTTGTATCACTTCGTCGTCCCTTTTTTGATCGATTTCTTTTTATTATATAAATTTTATTTCCATTTTTTTTTTAATGGGAGTAGATTAAATCTAGTAATTTAATTTGATAGTTTTGAAATTTCTTACTTGAAGTTTCCAATCCAATAAAATACTTATTAGGTTAAGTCTTGGGTCTCATGTCAATTGTGAAATATCTCGTTTGTTGAAACGATTCCTAAAAAAAGTAAAAAAAAGGTTTCCATTGTACTAAACTAAGTACGCGAAGGAAGAAAACGAGCGGATCCAGTAATTACTCATCCTCAAAACAGTCCTTCCTTTCCTGGAGTATTGTCTCAACAAATAAATAATTGTAGGAGTAAAGCGTTGATATAATTAGAAGAAGCAAACAGCAATTCTGAGTTAATAAAATAAGAAAAAAGTATAGCGAGTTAAATTAATAAAATAAGAAAAAAGTATAGTATGTAAGGTACTTTTTTACATTTCTAGGATTAAACAAAAGGATTCGCAAACAAAAGCGCTAACGCCACGACCAGTCCATAAATTGTTAAAGCTTCCATAAAAGCTAGACTAAGCAATAAAGTACCTCGTATTTTACCCTCTGCTTCTGGTTGTCTCGCAATACCTTCTACAGCTTGGCCTGCAGCAGTACCTTGACCAACTCCAGGTCCAATAGAAGCAAGCCCTACGGCCAATCCAGCAGCAATAACGGAAGCGGCAGAAATCAGTGGATTCATGGTAAGTTCCTCGCACCAAAAAAAAAATGGTTAATGATACAATCAACCAATGAATTTTTACTTAATTTTTTTTATCATTTTTTTTTTTCATTAAGATTTTATCATTAAGATCTATCTGATTAAGATCTATCGGGTCGAAATAACTAAAAACTCCGAATTGAAATGATAATATTACTGAATCGTCAGAACTATTTCGATATCTCATTTTGAGTTTCTACCCATAATGGAGTTTTTGTAAATACATATGTATACGGTTCTAGTTATTGCATTTCTTTGTTTCGAACCATTCTTTCATTCAATTCTTCTTTCCTTTCTTTTTTCTTCTAGATACTATCTTTGAGTTCATCTCTTTTTTGCATTTCATTCAATCCACAATCACAGACGAAACAGAAGGACTTATATTGGAACTATATAAATGCAGTGAACCGCAATCAAATCAATCAATAATATATATATATAGGGTATATAATAATATATATATATATATTAGGAACAGTCCTATATAACTAGTAAATATCTAATATCACATATACATTTGTTTCTTCCATAACGTAAACCACCCACATTTTATATTGAATCGGATTCTAGAATCATTCCTAGAAACAGACACAGGGGCTAGACTTATAGAGATTACATACATCTAGTGTGACCCCCCCCCAACCCATCTTTTTTTTTACAATTCCACCGTCTATCTTTTTTCCTACGACTCTAGGTCGTATATTCATATATATTTGTATTTGTATCTATTATGTTCCCCAACCAAGTGGATTATCTTGAATCATGCATGAATTGGGATAAGCTTAAAAAAGACTATTTCGAAAACTAGTCAATGATGACCCTCCATGGATTCACCTATATAAGCCGCGGCTAACGTTGCAAAAATAAGAGCTTGAATACCACTTGTAAATAATCCAAGAAGCATAACAGGTATAGGAACTACTGAAGGGACTAAAGAAACAAGAACAACAACTACTAATTCATCAGCCAATATATTCCCGAAAAGTCGAAAACTAAGAGATAAAGGTTTTGTGAAATCTTCTAGGATGTTAATTGGTAAAAGTATTGGGGTTGGTTGAATGTATTTCCCGAAATAACCCAATCCTTTTTTGGTAAGACCCGCATAAAAATATGCCGCTGACGTGGGTAAAGCTAAAGCAACAGTAGTATTTATATCATTCGTAGGCGCAGCTAACTCCCCATGAGGTAATTGTATGATTTTCCAAGGTAAAAGAGCACCTGACCAGTTAGAAACAAAAATAAATAAGAACATAGTTCCAATAAAGGGAACCCAAGGACCATATTCTTCTCCAATCTGAGTTTTGCTCAAATCTCGAATAAATTCAAGGACATATTCGAAGAAATTCTGACCGTCGGTCGGAATGGTTTGTGGATTCCGAACAGCTATGATGACTGAACCTAATAAGATAGCAATTACGACCCAAGAAGTGATAAGTACTTGGGCATGGATTTGTAAACCTCCTATTTGCCAATAGAAATGTTGGCCTACTTCTACACCCGATATATCGTATAACCCTTTGAGTGTTTTAATTGAACATGGTATAACATTCATATTGTCCTCTGACAGAAATTGAACTTCAAAAAAGGAATTATTTTGATTCAACCATCTATTTCTCAACTCACTAACTTGAATCATTAATCGTATATTTTATTTACGATACCAAGAAATTACATAACATCATAACATAATATCAATATCCCCAGTACTTTTTTTATCTCTTTTTAAAAATTCAAAAATAGTAACCGATCCAATAAATCTATGGAGTTGCCAAATAATTAAATAATCTTATTATTCTTAATATTATTCTTAATGATAATCAACGATTTCTTATATAACTAGAACGACCCTCACAAATTGCAGATACTAATTTGTTAAGAATCAATCGGATTGAAGCTATAGCGTCATCGTTTGCTGGAATCGAAATATCTGCGAGATCTGGGTCACAATTTGTATCGATTAAACAAATTGTCGGAATCCCCAAAATGACACATTCTCGAAGAGCCGTATATTCTTCTTGCTGATCAACGATGATCACAATATCAGGCAACCCCGCCATATATTTGATCCCACCGAGATATGTTTGCAAGGTAGATAATTTTCTCTTCAACATTGCAGCATCTCTTTTGGAGAGACAGTTGAGTTTCCCCATCTTTTGTTCTGCTCTTAAGTCCCTGAACTTGTGAAGTCTCGTTTCCGTAGTGGACCAATTCGTTAACATACCACCAAGCCATTTTTTATTAACATAATGACACCGAGCCCTTATTGCAGCCGATGCTACTGAATCCGCTGCTTTATTTTTTGTACCTACGATTAAGAAGTTTTTTCCCCTACTTGCTGCATCAAAAACTAAATCACAGGTTTCTGATAAAAAACGAGCAGTTCTAGTGAGATTTGTAATATGAATACCTTTACGCTTTGCAGAGATGTAAGGGGCCATTCTAGGATTCCATTTCTTAGTACCATGACCAAAATGAACTCCTGCTTCCATCATCTCTTCCAAATTGATGTTCCAATATCTTCTTGTCATTTTTCCCCAGACTTCCTTTTTTTAACAAAGAGACGAGTTACCCTGAAATAAATAATTGTTCCTATGGAACCTTCTACGGGGGATTGACCGTTGATACACGACCCAAACCATTAATTTCTTTTAATTACTTATTTTTTACCAAATCAATAATCGGACCAGATAATTGAAAGATAGTTAAAGTGAAAGGAAAGAATCTGCTCTTAGGAATCATTAAATCGTGTAAATGATTGTTCTGATGTCTCATGGAAATTTGTCTCATGGAAATTGTTTTGGACGTAAGAACAAAATAATTCTCTATGGTGTAACAAAATATCTCTTATTTCCAACTCGAATAGATTCTTTCTTTTGATTTCCAAATGAATGTTCTTGTCTTGCCTTGAAGGGTGTACTAATTTTTGGAATCCGGTACCAACAGGTATAATCCCTCCCAGAACAACGTTCTCTTTCAGGCCTTTCAACCAATCAATACGACCTCGTAGAGCAGCTTTTGCTAAAACTCGAGCGGTTTCTTGAAAACTTGCTTCGGATATGAAACTTTGAGTATTTAGAGATGCCCTCGTTATTCCCAATAAGATTGCCCGATAACAGATCGCTTCGTCCAAAGCACGCCCTGCTCGTTCCGCTCGCAAAAAGCCGATTAATTCTCCAGGTAAAAAAACATTAGACATTCCATCTTCTGAAACCAACACTTTTGATGTTACTTGACGTACAATAATTTCTATATGTCTATTATGGATCTGTACCCCCTGGGATCGATAAACCTTTTGGATCTTATTAACCAAAGAGATACGACTTTGGGCTATGGTTAGCTCAGCTCCAATCAAGAATCCCCAGGGAATTCCAAGAATTCTTTGTATACGTTCGTTCCAACCTTCAACTCTCCTTTCTAGGTTCATCGATATTGAATCAATCGAACGCACTTCTAAGATTTGTTCCACTTTTGGAAGACCTTGCGTTATGTCACCAGATCTCGATTTTTCATATACAAATGTAACTAATGTATCTCCTTCGTAAAGGATTTCTCCATAATGGCTATGAACAGTTGCTCCTGGAGTGGCCAAATAGGGTTTAGCCGATCTTATAACTAAGGAGTCAACATGAACAATTAAAATTTGACCAGATTTTTTTACGTGTGATTCGTATTTGAATAGACATACATTTTCACAAATAAATTGTCCAAGGCTAATTATTGTAGATGTCTCTTCACAATAATCGTGATGGAGAAAGCACCAATTCAAATGGAATGGATTCAAAATTATGTTACCGCAGGGATCGGGATTATAAATCCTCCTATTTTCATCTATTAAACAGTATTTAAGTACTTGGAAAGTCTGTTTAAAATTGTCAAGTAGCAAATATTTCTTTAACAAGATATGATTATGAGTTATTAAATAGTAAGATGAAAAAAAATTCGCTATTTTAGGGACAATAGTCCCTAAGGGGCCCAGCAAATCCCTAATTTGGATTATGGGATCTGATTCTTTTGTCACATTGTTATATTTTGAGCCATTGAATGGACCAATTCGAGAACAATTGGATGATGACAAAATTATCAAAGATTGGCATTCCTTATTTCGATTCAACAACGTACCAATACCAATAGTTCCTTGATGTTGGGTAAGTGATTGAATCTTCGCCTTGGAATAAAAAGGATTGATATTGGTGCGATCTAATCCATTATCGGAAATCAATACAGAACTTGCCCTATCATACCTTTTTCCGGTATACGAAATAGTGGACTTGACTAACTCAATTCTTATGAAATCGCGAATCAGATCATTTGTCCTTACCTCAACAAAGGAAGCATGAACCTCTTCTATAGAACCATTTTTTTCTTGGTCCCAATTCAATACTAAGCAAGTCCGAACTAATTGAATACTTGTGTGATAAATTCCTCGAATTGACTTGCCATTTCCATAAAGGATATAATTGACAACTCTAAGTTGGACATTATCCTTTTCCTGCAAGAGATCCCGAGGGAAAAGTGTTGCTAAATTTATCCCATCAGCTATTTCATATGTGACTACGGACCGAACCGAAACAAAATACTTTTTCTTGGTGGGTGTGATCCGTTGGACATAGATCCAATTTTTCAATTTTTTTGATTTCTTAGAATTTTTTTTTTTCGTCTCTGGTGGTATCAAAATGCCGCTGTGCCTGGATATCTTATCTGTTTCTCCAGGAAAATAAATATCTCCAGAAAAGATTTTCAGTTCAATATTTTTTTTTTTTCTCTCCACTCGGACTAATCCGCCTACCCGGCTTCTTGTATTTAAAGCGAGTTGTGTATCTACTCCAATGATACTATTGTCACGGACCATTATGAACGAGGATCCGGGTAAGATATGCACTTCTTCGAGAATAAAAAAAAACCGATCTACCTTCTGGTATTTCAGACTAAATTCTTTTGCTCCTCGATACTCAATCAAATCCTCTTTTTTTATGATTGAATCTACCTCTATGGTCCCATATTTAGTAATTCCTGAACTATTTCTTCTGTATCGTGGATCATCAAAATAAGCAAGAATACTATTTCTACGTAAAATACCATTTATGGGTATTTCAATCGAAATACCAAAACAGGGCATTAGTTCTTTATCTCGTTCTTGATCATATTGTAATGGGATAATGAATCTATTTCTTCGTTTTTTCGCCAAGAAATCAGAATTTTCTTGGAGAATAGAAGGATATATGAAATTCCAATAACCATTGGATATGATTCGATCAGGTCTTGAATAGTCAAGAATTTCCCTATCTTTTTTACCAGAAGTATCCAACAATTTATGTCTTACTCGATGATTAGTCATTGAGAGGTCAAAGATATATCTTTCTTCAAAAGAAAAAGAATGAACATTTGTTTGATCTTGATCTTTGTGGAGCGAAAAAGACACTATACTGGATCCGCGCGGACCTCCTGCTAATATCCATAAATGACTTGTTTTTGGTAATAGATGAACATTACCATGTATATATTCAGATGCATGGTGGACATCGGTACTCCAGTGCATTTCTCCCTCTGATTCAGAATAAATATGTTTTCGTACCTTCTCTTTAAAACGAAAAGTAGACGTTCCGGCACGAATCTCAGCAATTACTTGTTCTGATTCTACATATTGATCATTTTGAACTAAAATCAAACTTTTTGGTGGAATATTCACATTATGGATAATATCCCGAGTCTCAATAGTTACATACAAGTCTATAGAACATAGAAAAGCAGGATGCCCATGACGGGTACGTATGGGATAAACCAAATCCTCATTGAATTTTATTTTTCCATTAGAAGGAGCTCGTACATGTTCGGCAGTATCACCTGTGAATACTCCACCGGTATGAAAAGTTCTTAATGTTAGTTGAGTCCCTGGTTCCCCAATTGATTGACCCGCAATAATACCTACGGCTTCTCCCAATTCGACCAGGTCGCCGTGAGTGGGACTCCGACCATAACATAATTGACAGATCCAAGATGCACTCTTGCAAGTAAAGGGGGTTCGAATATATATTGGTTGTGCCCGAAAGGTTATGAATCGATTGACAAGTCCAATCCCAATATCTTGATTTCGAGCGGCAATGCATCGTAGACCCATATATATATTGTCTGCTAATACACGACCAATTAGTGTTTGGACAAAAATTTTTTCCGTCATCCCATTTCGAGGACTCACGGAAATACCTCGGATAGTACCACAATCCGTTCTACGTACAATAATGTGTTGAACTACTTCAACAAGTCTACGCGTGAGGTATCCGGCATCTGATGTTCGTACAGCAGTATCTACAACTCCTTTGCGGGCTCCGTAGCAGGAAATTATATATTCTGTCAAAGAAAGCCCTTCGCGTAAATTGCTTTGAATGGGTAAATCAATCATTTGTCCTTGGGGATCCGACATTAATCCTCTCATACCTACTAATTGGTGTATCTGAGATGCATTTCCTCTAGCTCCCGAAAAGGACATCAGATGGACTGGATTAGAAGGATCAGTCATCCGAAAATTAGGATTCATTTCTTGTCTCAAATATTCACTTGTAGCATACCATATCTCAATGGATTGACGTAATTTTTCTACCGCATGTACATTTCCATAATGATGGTGTTTTTCAAAAATAAAACTTTGTTGTTCAGTGTCTTGGACTAACCATCCCTTAGAAGGTATTGTTAAAAGATCATCAATTCCTAATGAAATAGATGTAGCAGTGGCTTGCTGGAAACCCAAAGTCTTTACTTGATCCAGGATGTGTGATGTATATGCCATTCCGAAATGATCTATTAATCTGCTAATAAGTCGTTTCATAGCAGTTCCATTTATCACTTTATTGTGAAAGACCAGATCAGCCCGTTCTGCCATAAGTACCTCTATATTCTGCTGAATAGGATTCGACAATGGGCCTGAGTCAGTGATTCGAAAACTTCCTTTCCTCAATCTCAATCTTGATTCACGCAAAAATTCAGAAATTATGATACCRGTGAAACTGGAGAGACCCGAATTCCTACGGGCACGGGCATCACCTAATCTAATTTATTATTTTAGATAGCGTAGGAATAGGCCCGGCAAAACCCCTGTATGGCTTCTTCTATTTCTCGATAAAAAGAAATATGACCAAGAGTGGTTCGAATGTATATACAATGGATTTCTTTTTTTACACTTCCTACTATTAGATAGTGCTCATAAATCTCATGATAAGTACCCAAAGATTCATATTGAAGTTCGATGGGAACTTCTCTTGAGCCAATGACACGTTGATCTAGTCTCCATCGGAGCCACAAAGGACTATCTAAACTGATTCGTTTCTGCCGATAAGCTCCAAGTACATCATAGGAACTACAAAAATACAGTTCTTTCTCTTTCATATACTTATAGTCATTATTGTCAACTGTATTATTTTGATAGTTTCCGCGATTATATGTATTATGCCTATTTGCACAAATACCTCTACGATTCCTGATCGTTAATACATAGAGTCCGATAAGCATATCTTGAGTTGGTACGGAAATGGGATCCCCAATAGCTGGAGACAAGAGATTTATATGAGAAAACATAAGTAAACGAGCCTCCGCTTGAGCTTCCAAAGATAAAGGTACATGAACAGCCATTTGATCTCCATCAAAGTCTGCATTGAAACCCTTACAAACTAATGGGTGTAAACAAATAGCGCGCCCCTCCACTAAAATGGGTTGGAAGGCCTGTATGCCTAATCTATGCAAGGTGGGTGCTCTATTCAACAATACAGGATGCCCCCGCATAACTTCTTGAAGTATTTCCCATACAATCGGTTCTTTTTCCCGAATTTGACTTTTAGCAATCCCTATGTTAGAAGCAACATGTTGTCTGATTAGACCACGAATTAAAAATGTTTGGAAAAGCTCTATTGCTATTT